TGGGCCAAAGAAAGAGTTTTAATTTAATTAATTTATCTTTATCAAAGTCTTTATTTTCATCTAAAAATCCACCCCAAGTTTTTAACTTGTTAACATTACAAAATATTTGATTTTTATTCACACCGTGTGTAATCTTTAAATTGAAACAAATTAGAATTCTCAATTCTCTACGATGTCTAGACAATAAAATATTTTCAGGAACAAGCAAATCATAATGATTTTTGTCTCTATTTCCAGTTACCCTTGGATGATGTCTTGAAATGGATTCATCAAAATCCTTCTTATCAACATATCTTTGTTCTCGGTATCTTTGATTAGTTTGATGCCTACTCTTATGAATTAATGAAATACCTATGGTTTGATACATAATAAACTGTCCATCATTTTTTACAGACAGACGAAGGGGTTCAATAATCAATATACCCCTTTTCATTAATCTTGTAAGAGTTAAATTCTTCTGAATCAGCATTATATTCAGATTCATTTCTCTCCTTTGAATAGAGGATATAGTAATTTTTCTTGGATTTCTCAGTCTAAGCAGGAGACAATATACTTTGATATTGTTGATCATTCTTTGATTCAAAGCATCATCCCATCTTAATTGAAAAAGTAAATACCTTTTCAAAAAGAAATCTAGTTCTGCTTCCGTATTACTTTTGTATTGTTTTTTTTTTTTAGGTTTTTTTATGTCTGATTCCGAATAATCTTCTTCAATATCTTTTTGTTGGTTTGAGAGAACAGATACAAGATTTCCTTGGTTTTGTGCAATTGATCTAAGATCTCTTTGGCCGGTGGATTCTTTTTCTTTTTGATTTTGATTCTTTAATTCCAATTTTTTTTTTTCATTCGGTGGTATAACCCCTTTTTGCTTTCTATTGGTGTTTTTATTTTCACTAACATTTTCATTTATATTAAAATTTAAAAAAAGTAATTTGCTCGGTATAAACCACGGTTTAATTTTATATGCATTATAAAGTAGTACAAATTCTGGGAAGAACCAAAGTTCCAGATTCGATATAGGACAATTTAGTATTTCTTCATTCATTCCTATCCAATCAAAAAATCTTTTTTTTTTATTAGGTGAATTGATTTCTTGATCTTGATAAATTGTAAGATAAAAAAGATTTTTTTTATCAATTTTATCAATTATTTCATAATTATTAGTCCCGGTCTTAGTATTTTTATTATTGTTGGTATCGATCTTGATCCAGGCCTCAATATTTTTTTTCTTTCTAAGACAAAAATGGATGATTTTCCAATCAAAACATTTTCTATCCGGATTTTTTTCCATATAAATAAGATTACTTTTTCCTAGATAATTTTTGATAGGGATATCTCCTAATACATCAAAAAATTTGCTTTTATATGTGTTGTAATTATAAAAATTTTCTTGATTCTTAGTTAGTTGGAATGGTGATCCGTAAATATATGGATCCCTCTTAGTTTGATAATTAATAGATCTATAAGATAAAAGATTATATCTATAGTATTTTTTAAAATTATCTTTTTGATTTGATAATGAAAATACTTTGTAATCATTTTGTTTTTTGTAATGAATTAATTGGTCTTTTTCATATGAATTTTTTTTGTTTAAATCTTGATTTTGAATTGTACGACATTGATTAATTCTAGTTCGCCATTTTTGTGCTATTAATCTAGACCATCTAATCTGAGAGAAATCGTATTGATATTGATAATGACCTCTTAACCAGGTTTTCCATTGATTTATTCCAGAATTCCGAAATTTCTTATGTCTTAATTCAAAATGAATTATTCCTTGTGTTCCAAAATAATCTTTTATTGAAGTCTTAAGAAAAAAAAATGTTCGGTGATATTTAAGAATAGATTTTAATTTATACAAGTTAAGAACTTGGGTTTGTGATAATTTGTAAAATACATATGCTTGTGACAAGATGGATAAGTCACAAAAATTCTGTGAATTCTTATTACTAATATTATAAAGTGACTTGTTTATAGTCGAAATAAAGTGAATTGTATTTTGATTTGTTTTATTAATTCTTTTTTGATTTATTTTATTATTATAAATAGATTTATCATAAATAGATTTATCAATAATTTTTTTTGTTGATTCAAAAAAAAATTGTATATTAATTCTGAGAATATTAATGATAGATAGAAGGATCTCTACGTATACCCCCTTAGTCAAAAAAGTAAAAAATTTTAGAAAATAATGTAATTTTCGGATTAATCGAGCGTTTCGTCTTTTTAATATTTGCCAAATATTCTTTGGTGATTCGAATCTTTTAGCATTATAATTTATTTTATTAGGACTAACATTTATTCCCGGAGTCACTTTTTTTTTTTCTTTTGTAATTCTTTCTATTTGATTTCGGATTGTGCTTGTTCTATCAGTCAGATCCTTCATTTTTTTTTCTGTCAATAAATCACTTGTCCAATCTGTAGATTGAGTTCGACTAAAAGATTCATGAATTATCTGATTACGAGTTATAAAATCTTTTTCTTTTTGAGTTTCGCTTGA